TTGAGAAAGGGCAGATGTATAGAACCTTTCAACGAGATAGTGCTTTTTCAAATCTCTCAAAATGGAATCTGTTCCAAACATATATGCCATGGTTCCTTACTTCGGCAGGGTGCAAATATCTAAATTTCACCCTTTTAGATACTCTTTCAGACCCATTGCCGATACTGAGTAGTAGTCAAAAATTTGTATCCATTTTTCATGATATGATGTCAGATATATCACGGCCAATTCCTCAGAAGATTCTTCCACAATGGACTCTGATAAGTGAGATTTCGAGTCAATGTTTACAGAATCTTCTTCTGTCCGAAGAAATGATTCATCGAAATAATGAGTCACCCGTTCCATTGATATGGGCACATCTGAGATCAACAAATGCTCGGGAGTTCCTCTATTCCATCTTTTTCCTTCTTCTTGTTGCTGGATATCTCGTTCGTATACATCTTCTCTTTGTTTCCCGAGCCTCTAGTGAGTTACAGACAGAGTTAGAAAAGATCAAATCTTTGATGATTCCATCATACATGATGGAATTTCGAAAACTTCTGGATAGGTATCCTACATCTGAACTGAATCCTTTCTGGTTAAAGAATCTCTTTCTAGTTGTTCTGGAACAATTAGGAGATTATCTGGAAGAAATACGGGGTTCTGCTTCTGGTGGCAACATGCTATTGGGTGGTGGTCCCGCTTATGGGGTCAAATCAATACGTTCTAAGAAGAAATATTGGAAGATCAATCTCATCGATCTTGTAAGTATCATACCAAATCCCATCAATCGAATCATTTTTTCGAGAAATACGAGACATCTAAGTCGTACAAGTAAAGAGATCTATTCATTGATAAGAAAAAGAAAAAACGTGAACGGTGATTGGATTGATGAGAAAATAGAATTCTGGGTCGCGAACAGTGATTCGATTGATGATGAAGAAAGAGAATTCTTGGTTCAGTTCTCCACCTTAACGACAGAAAAAAGGATTGATCAAATTCTATTGAGTCTGACTCATAGTGATCATTTATCAAAGAATGACTCTAGTTATCAAATGATTGAACAACCGGGATCAATTTCCTTACGATACTTAGTTGACATTCATCAAAAGGATCTAATGAATTATGAGTTCAATAGATCCTGTTTAGCAGAAAGACGGATATTCCTTGCTCATTATCAGACAATCACTTATTCACAAACCTCGTGTGGGGCTAATAGTTTTCATTCCCCATCTCCTCATGGAAAACCCTTTTCGCTCCGCTTAGCCCTATCCCCTTCTAGAGGTATTTTAGTGATAGGTTCTATAGGAACTGGACGATCCTGTTTGGTCAAATACCTAGCGACAAACTCCTATGTTCCTTTCATTACGGTATTTCCGAACAAGTTCCTGGATGACAAGCCTAAAGGTTATCTTATTGATGATCTTGATGATAGTGACGATATTGATGATAGTGACGATATTGATGATAGTGACGATATTGATGATAGTGATGATGACCTTGATATTGATACGGAGCTGCTAACTATGACGAATGTGCTAACTATGTATATGACGCCGAAAATAGACCGATTTGATATCACCCTTCAATTCGAATTAGCAAAAGCAATGTCTCCTTGCATAATATGGATTCCAAACATTCATGATCTGCATGTGAATGAGTCGAATTACTTATCCCTCGGTCTATTAGAGAACTATCTCTCCAGGGATTGTGAAAGATGTTCCACTGGAAAGATTCTTGTTATTGCTTCGACTCATATTCCCCAAAAAGTGGATCCCGCTCTAATAGCTCCGAATAAATTAAATACATGCATTAAGATACGAAGGCTTCTTCTTCCACAACAACGAAAGCACTTTTTCATTCTTTCATATACTAGGGGATTTCACTTGGAAAAGAAGATGTTCCATACTAACGGATTCGGGTCCATAACCATGGGTTCCAATGCGCGAGATCTTGTAGCACTTATCAATGAGGCCCTATCAATTAGTATTACACAGAAGAAATCCATTCTAGAAACTAATACAATTAGATCAGCTCTTCATAGAAAAACTTGGGATTTTCGATCCCAGATAAGATCGGTTCAGGATCATGGGATCCTTTTCTATCAGATAGGAAGGGCTGTTACACAAAATGTACTTCTAAGTAATTGCCCCATAGATCCTATATCTATCTATATGAAGAAGAAATCATGTAAGGGAGGGGATTCTTATTTGTACAAATGGTACTTCGAACTTGGAACGAGCATGAAGAAATTCACGATACTTCTTTATCTTTTGAGTTGTTCTGCCGGATCGGTCGCTCAAGATCTTTGGTCTTCATCCAGACACGATGAAAAAAATTGGATCACTTCTTATGGATTCGTTGAGAATGATTCTGATCTAGTTCATGGCCTATTACTATTATTACTATTAGAAGTAGAAGGCGCTCTGGCTCTGGCGGGATCCTCACGGACAGAAAAATATTGCAGTCAGTTTGATAATAATCGAGTGACATTACTTCTTCGGTCCGAACCAAGGAATCA